ATTTTCTTTTTATATGAAAAATTATAAATTACGGTTTATAATAAATTAAAATAACTTTTATTTTGTATTTGACTTATAAAATAATAAATATTATATTAAATATTTAATGTATATATATATATATAATTAAATTAAATAATTAAATATATTATTTATTTTAATTTATAAATAAATGTCTTAATTAAATAATATAAAATATAATTATTTTTCTATTTAAATGAATAAAAATCGAACTATATTGATATCAATTTTTAATAATAATATTAAAAATAAATTAGGAGAAGGATTATTAAAATATTATATATAAATTAAATATTTTAATATAAAAAAAAAAAAAAAAAAATCTATATTATATTTATATACATATAATAATAAAAATTATTTATGGTTTATTTTAATTTATTATTTATTTATTTTACATATAAATTTTAGTAATAAATTATATTTATTTTAAAAATAAATATTTAATAATTAAGTAGTAATTAATATTAAAAAATTTAAGAAATTAAGATTTAGTAATATAAAAATTAATAACAAATTTTGTGCCAGCAGTTGCGGTTACACAAAAATTAAATTAAATTTTTTTAGTTTTAATTAAAATTAAGAAAAAAAATTATATTAAATATTAAATTATTAAGTAAAATTTTAATTTGATTTAAATATATTAAAAATATTTTGAGTTAATAAATTTATATAAATAAACTAGGATTAGATACCCTATTATTTTAAATTTAAATTAAAGATACTAAAATAGTAAATATATTAATATTTAAACTTAAATAATTTGGCGGTATTTTAGTTCATTTAGAGGAATCTGTTTAATAATTGATAATCCACGATTAAATTTACTTAATTTATTATTTTATATATCGTTGTTAAAAAAATATTTTTAAATAATTATAATATTTTAAAATTAAAAATTAAAATTAAATCAGATCAAGATATAGATTATAATTAAGAATATAATGGATTACAATAAATTTATTTAAAATGGATATAAATTTGAAAAAATTTATTAAAAGTGGATTTAAATGTAATTTTTTTTTATTTAAAAAAAATGATTATTAATTGAAATATGTACATATTGCCCGTCGCTTTCATTAATAAATTGAAATAAGTCGTAACAAAGTAGAGGTACTGGAAAGTGTTTCTAGAAAGACAAATTAGAGCTTGATAAAAGTATTTCATTTACATTGAAAAGAAATTAAATTTTAATTAATTTGGGGGGAAAAATTAATTAAAATTTAATAAGATAATAAAAAAAATTTTAATATTAGTATTTTAATGGGGGTTAAAGTATTTTAATAGAAAAAATTTTTAAATTTATAGGGAAGTAGTAATGTAAATGAATTTTGAAATATTGAAAAAGAAATTATTAAAAAGTAATTTTAATTTAGTGTATCTTGTGTATCAGAGTTTATTAATTATTAATTAAAGTTTTAGTTTTCTCGAATTAAAAAGAGTTAATTAATTAATTTGATTTTATTGTTTTATAAATATGTGAAATAATTAATTTGAAATGAAATGTTAATCGTTTTTTAAGATATTTAGTTTTTTTAGAAAAAAATTTAATTTTGAAATTAATAAATAACTAATAAATTAATTTTACATTAATTTATTAATATTTTTAATTTAAATATTTTAAGGGATAAGCTTTAAAATAAAAAATTATATTTAAAAATTTATTTATTAAATTTTTTTAGAATTTAAATTGTTTAAAAAATTTATTTTATTATAAATAAAATTTAAAATAAAAAAAAATTTTAAATATAAAAATTAATTTTTTATAAAAATAATTTATTTTAATTTTATAAGTGAAGTTATAATGATAAAATTAGTATATTTATGAAATAAGTAAATTAAATTATTTAAAAATTTAATAAAAAGAATTCGGCAAAAATTTATATTCACCTGTTTATCAAAAACATGTCTTTTTGAATTTAATTTAAAGTTTAATCTGCCCACTGATTATAAATTAAAGGGCTGCAGTATTTTGACTGTACAAAGGTAGCATAATAAATAGTTTTTTAATTGATGACTAGAATGAATGATTGGATGAAATATAATCTGTTTCTTATTAATTAAGTATAATTTAATTTTTTAATCAAAAAGTTAAAATGAATTTAAAAGACGAGAAGACCCTATAGAGTTTAATATAATTTTTATTAAAAATATTTATATAATAAAAAAAAATTAATTAATAATTATATTTTATTGGGGTGATAGAAAAATTAAAATAACTTTTTTTTTAATAAATTTAAAAAACATAGATAAGTGAATTTATTGATCCAAAATTTTTGATTATAAGAAAAAATTACCTTAGGGATAACAGCGTAATTTTTTTTTCTAGTTCAAATAGAAAAAAAAGTTTGCGACCTCGATGTTGGATTAAGATAAAATTTAAATGCAAAAGTTTAAAATTTTGATCTGTTCGATCATTAAAATCTTACATGATCTGAGTTCAAACCGGTGTAAGCCAGGTTGGTTTCTATCTTTAGAGAATTAAAATATTTTAGTACGAAAGGAATTAATATTTAAAATAATTTTATTTAAATGAATTATATTAAATTTTATTTACTATTTTGACAGAAAAATGTAATGGTTTTAGAAGTCATAAATATATAATTTAATTATATAGGTAGTAATGTTTATGGGTGAAATTATTAATATTTTAGTGGGACTATTAATTATAATTTTAGGAGTGTTAGTTGGGGTTGCATTTCTTACATTATTAGAACGAAAAGTATTAGGTTATATTCAAATTCGTAAGGGTCCTAATAAATTGGGAATGATTGGAATTTTACAACCTTTTTCAGATGCTATTAAATTATTTTCAAAAGAGCAAATTTTTCCTAATTTTTCAAATTATTTATTTTATTATTTTTCTCCTGTAATTAGATTTATATTATCTTTAATTATTTGAATATTGATTCCTTATTATTTTAATTTAATTATATTTAATTTAGGAATTTTATTTTTTTTATGTTGTACTAGAATAGGGGTTTATTTAGTAATAGTTGCAGGTTGATCCTCTAATTCTAATTATTCAATATTAGGAGGTTTACGTTCTGTTGCTCAAACGATTTCTTATGAAGTTAGATTAGCTTTAATTATAATATCTAGAATTATTATAACTATAACATTTAATTTAGTTAATTTTATAGAATATCAAAATTTAATTTGATTTATATTAATTATATTTCCATTAAGAATATGTTGATTTTCTTCTAGATTAGCTGAAACTAATCGAACTCCATTTGATTTTGCAGAAGGAGAGAGAGAGTTAGTTTCTGGGTTTAATATTGAGTATAGAAGAGGGGGATTTGCTTTAATTTTCTTAGCTGAATATTCAAGAATTTTATTTATAAGAATATTTTTTATTTTAATTTATATAGGAGGTTATTTATTAAGATTACTTTTTTATTTAAAAATAGTATTAATTTCATTTATTTTTATTTGAGTTCGAGGGACATTACCTCGATATCGGTATGATAAATTAATATATTTAGCTTGAAAAAGATATTTACCTGTTTCATTAAATTTTTTATTATTTTTTGTAGGGGTAAAAATTTTTTTTTCTTAAAAAATTAAATTATTTGTAGTATAAATTAATAGAATTAGATTTATTCTTTCTTAAGTTTTCAAAACAAATGCTTATTTACAAGCTCATTAATTTAAATTTAATATAAATTTAAAATTAATTAAAAATTATTTTATCTCATATTTTATTTATTAAAGGATTAAAAATAAAATATGAGAAGTATAAGATAGTTAAAATTTGTCCAGTAATAATATAAGGTTCTTCTACAGGTCGAGCTCCAATTCATGTTAATAAAATTACTGTAGATACTATAAATCAAAATATAATTTGATTAATAGGATAAAATTGGATTCCTTGAATTTTTTTGTTAAAAGAAAATGGTAAAACAATTAAAATTAAAATAGATATAATTAAGGCAATTACACCTCCTAATTTATTGGGAATTGATCGTAAAATTGCATATGCAAATAAAAAATATCATTCAGGTTGAATATGAATTGGGGTAACTAAAGGGTTAGCGGGGATAAAATTATCTGGATCACCTAAAAGATAAGGATTTGTTAATGTTAATATAATTAATAAAAATAATATAATAATAAATCCAATTAAGTCCTTAAAAGAAAAATATGGGTGAAAAGGAATTTTATCTAAATTTCTATTAATTCCTAAAGGATTATTTGATCCTGTTTGGTGTAAGAATAATAAATGAATTATAGATATTATAGCTAAAATGAATGGTAATAAAAAATGAAAAGTATAAAATCGAGTAAGAGTTGCATTATCAACTGCAAATCCCCCTCAAATTCAATTTACTAGTATTGTCCCTAAATAAGGAATTGCTGATAATAAATTAGTAATTACAGTAGCCCCTCAAAAAGATATTTGTCCTCAGGGTAAAACATATCCTATAAAAGCAGTTGCTATTAATAAAAATAAAATAATAATACCAATTATTCATGTATATTTTAAATTAAAAGATTCATAATAAATTCCTCGTCCAATATGTATATAAATACAAATAAAGAAAAATGATGCTCCATTTGCATGTAAAGTTCGAATTAATCAGCCATAATTAACATTTCGACAAATATAATTTACTCTATAAAATGCTAATTCAATATTAGCAGAGTAGTATATAGTTAAAAATAGACCTGTTAAAATTTGAATAATTAAGCATAAAGCTAAAAGAGACCCAAAATTTCATCATGATGAAATATTAGATGGAGATGGTAAATCAATTAAAGAATTATTAATAATTTTAAAAATTGGGTGAATTTTTCGAATAGGTTTAAATAAGTTTATCATTAGTTTAAAAATTAGATCGAAGTGGCCCATAAAAAATATTAGTAATTGTAACTACTGTAATTAAGGTAATGAATAAATATATAATTAAAATTATTATAATAAAAAATGTATGATTATTATATAATTTATTTAAATTAAAAGTATTTTCATTATTAAATATAAATAAATTGTTAAAATTAAAAATTTCAAAATTTTGTAATAAATTTAATCAATAATTATTTTTATTGTTAAAAAATAAAAATATGATTAGTAAAGAAAATAATAATAAAAAATATAATTTTATATTATTTTTAAATTTAAATATTTCATTAGAAGCAATTCTTGAAACATAAATAAATAAAACTAATAAACCTCCTAAAAAAACTAAAAATAAGATATATGAAAATCAATAAGTTTCAACAATAAAACCTAATATAATTGCTAATAAAAGAGTTTGTATTAAAATTAAAAATCCTATGGATAGGGGGTGATTAATAAATAATATTAAAAAAGAAAATAATGTTAATATTATCGAGATAAATAATTTAATTTCAAAGAGTAGTTTAATAAAAATTATAATTTTGGAGATTATAGATAAAGATATATCTTTTTCTTTGAAGTTTTTAAAGATATTTCTTAAATTTGATTTACAAGACCAATATTTTATATTTAAATTATAAAAACAAATGATAATTTATAATTTAATTTTAATTTTTATTATATTTTTTATTGGTAATATGATTTTTGTGTCTAAACATAAACATTTATTAATTGTAATATTAAGTTTAGAGTTTATTGTATTAAGAATTTTTTTTTTTTTTTTAATTTATTTAAGATTTTTTAATTATGATATATATATATTAATAGTTTTTTTAGTATTTTCAGTATGTGAGGGAGCTTTGGGACTATCTATTTTAGTTTCTATAATTCGAACTCATGGTCATGATTATTTTCAAAGATTTAATTTATTATAAGGAAAATGTTTAAATTTATTATTATAATAATTTGTATAATTCCTTTATGTTTTTTAAAAAATATATTTTGAATGATTCAAATAATATTATTTTTAATGATATTTATATTTATAAATTTAAATTTAAGATTATATTTCAGAAATTTAAGCTATATATTTGGATGTGATATTATTTCTTTTGGTCTTATTTTATTAAGAATTTGAATTTGTTTGTTAATAATTATGGCAAGAGAGAATTTATTGAAAATAAAATTTTATGATAATTTTTTTCTTTTAAATGTTTTATTAATAATATTTATATTATATATAACTTTTAGAGTAATAAATTTATTTATATTTTATTTATTTTTTGAGGGAAGTTTAATTCCAACCTTAATATTAATTGTAGGATGGGGTTATCAGCCTGAACGAATTCAAGCTGGAATTTATTTATTATTTTATACATTATTTGCTTCTTTACCTTTATTATTAGGAATTTTTTATATTTTTAATGAAATAAATTGTTTAATAATATATTTTATAAAGTTTTATGATTTTAATATATTTATATTATATATTTCTATAATTTTAGCTTTTTTAATTAAAATACCTATATATTTTGTTCATTTATGATTACCTAAAGCTCATGTAGAAGCTCCAGTTTCAGGGTCAATAATTTTAGCTGGGGTTATATTAAAATTAGGGGGGTATGGATTATTACGAATTATAGTACTTTTTCAAATAATAAATTTAAAAATAAATTTTATTTGAATTGTAATAAGATTAATCGGGGGATTTTACATTAGATTAAAATGTTTATGTCAATTAGATATTAAATCATTAATTGCATATTCTTCAGTAGCTCATATAAGATTAGTAATTGGGGGAATTATAACTATAAATTATTGGGGATTTATAGGTTCTTATGTTTTAATAATTGGCCATGGTTTATGTTCATCTGGGATATTTTGTTTAGCTAATATTAACTATGAACGATTAAATAGACGAAGATTATTTATTAATAAGGGTATAATAAGATTTATACCTTCTATGAGATTATGATGATTTTTATTATTATCTTCAAATATAGCAGCTCCCCCATCATTAAATTTAATAGGAGAAATTAGTTTAATTAATAGATTAATCGGGTGATCTTATTTAAGAATAATTTTATTAATATTAATTTCTTTTTTTAGAGCTAGTTATAGTTTATTTTTATATTCATTTACTCAACATGGAAAATATAATATGGGTATTTATAGATTTTACATAGGATTATCTCGAGAATATTTAATTTTATTATTACATTGATTACCTTTAAATTTATTAATTTTAAAAATTGATTATAGAATAATTTGATTTTATTTAAATAATTTAATAAAAATATTGATTTGTGGTATCAAAAATATGAATAAAATCATTTTAAATTATTAATAATAAATATTCAATTTGTTTTATTAGATTTTTTTTTTTATTTTTTTTTAGAATAATTAATTTTTTTTTTTTTATTTATTTTATTATAAATAACTTAATAATTTTTATAGAATGAGAAATAATTTCTTTTAATTCTAAGATAATTGTTTTTTCAATTATTTTAGATTGAATATCTTTGATTTTTATAATATTTGTTTCTTTAATTTCCTCTGTTGTAATTTATTATAGAAAAAGATATATAATATCTGAATTAAATTTAAATCGATTTATTTTATTAGTTTTATTATTTGTTTTTTCTATAATTTTATTAATTATTAGTCCAAATATTATTAGAATTTTTTTAGGTTGAGATGGTTTAGGTTTGGTTTCTTATTGTTTAGTAATTTATTATCAAAATGTGAAATCCTTTAATGCTGGAATGTTAACTTTATTATCAAATCGGGTTGGAGATGTATGTATTTTAATAGTTATTACTTGAATAATTAATTATGGGGGGTGAAATTATATTTTTTATTTAAATTTTATAAAAAATGATTATTCCATATTATTTATTAGTAGAATAATTATTATAGCTGCTATGACTAAAAGAGCTCAAATTCCTTTCAGATCTTGATTACCAGCTGCAATAGCAGCTCCTACTCCTGTTTCAGCGTTAGTTCATTCTTCCACTTTAGTTACTGCTGGTGTTTATTTATTAATTCGATTTAATTATTTATTATTAGATACTTTATTCATTAAAATTTTATTGTTAATTTCCGGTTTGACAATATTTATAGCAGGGATTTCAGCTAATTATGAATTTGATTTAAAAAAGATTATTGCTCTTTCTACTTTAAGTCAATTAGGATTAATAATAAGAATTTTAAGAATGGGTATATATGATTTAGCATTTTTTCATTTATTAACTCATGCTATATTTAAAGCTTTATTATTTATATGTGCAGGGATAATTATTCATATGATAATGGATATTCAAGATATTCGATTTATAGGGGGAATAAGATTTTATATACCTTTAACTTGTATGTGTATATTAATGTCAAATTTATCTTTATGTGGAATTCCTTTTTTGGCGGGGTTTTATTCTAAGGATATAATTTTAGAAATAGTAAGTTTAAGAAATTTAAATTTTTTTATTTATTTTTTATATTATATTTCTACTGGTTTAACTATATTTTATACATCTCGTTTATTAATTTATTTAATAATTAATGAATATAATTTATTATCAATTTATAATTTATATGAAGAAGATTATATTATATTAAAAAGAATAATTTTATTATTATTCATTAGAGTTGTGAGAGGAAGATTTTTAATATGAATGATTTTTTCATATTTTGAAATTATTTATTTACCTTTATTTATGAAGCTTTTAGTTATTATTGTAACAATAATTGGGGCAGTTATAGGTTATTTAATTAGAAATATAAAAATTTATAGAATTAGAAAATTTAAGTTAGTTTATAAATTAAGAAATTTTTTATGTGTAATATGATTTTTACCAAATTTATTTACTTATGGTTTAAATTATAATTTTTTTTTTTTAGGGCAGAATTTATTAAAAAATATAGATATAGGTTGAAGAGAATTATATAGTGGTCAAGGTATTTTTAATATTATAAAAAATTATTCAATTTTTTATAATATATTTCAAATAAATAATTTTAAAATTTATTTATTTAGATTTGTTTTATGAATAATTATTATATTATTAATTTATATATTATATTTAAATAGCTTATATATTAAGAGTATAATATTGAAGATATTAGGGAGATATATTTATCTTTAAATAAATTAAATTTATAAAAATATTTATTTTATTATTACAATGAAAATGTAATGTTTTTATTAAACTATATAAATAAAGAAATATTAATGGAATTTAACCACTAAAAATTAAGTTAGAAGCTTATTTTAAATTAATATATTTCTTTAATTGGAATTTTTATTCAATTTTATCATTAACAGTGATATACCTCTATTTGGTTTCAATTAATATTATTAAATAAGGAGTATAATATAATACTCTTTCTTTTAAGTCGAAATTAAATGCAAATTGCTTCTTATTTAAGATAAATTATTAATATAATATTTTTTGAATGCAAATCAAATGTTTTTTAAACTATAATCCTGAAGTTAATATGTTCAATTAAGTATTGCTTGATTTCATTCATGGTATAAGCCTAATAATAAAATTAATAAAAAAAAAAAATTAATTATTATTCAAATTAAAAAGTTTACTTTTTTAAATAAAGGAATTATTGGAAAAAGCAAAGCAATTTCTACATCAAAAATTAAAAAAATTATTGTGATTAAAAAAAAGTGTATTGAAAATGGAATTCGTGCCATAAATTTAGGATCAAATCCGCATTCAAATGGGGAACATTTTTCTCGATCTATAAATGATTTTTTAGAGATAATAATTGATAATAAAATTATAATATTAGCAATAAATATAATAATTAAATTAGATAAAAATATAATTATAATTATTTATATTAAAGAAATTTTTAATCTTTTTGATTGGAAGTCAAATATACTAAATATATTATATAAATAATTAGTTTCCTCATCAATAAATTGAAATATAAAGAAATAATCATACTACATCTACAAAATGTCAATATCAAGCTGCTGCTTCAAATCCAAAATGATGATTTTTTGAAAAATGATTATTAATATGACGAATTAAGCAAATTAATAAAAATGTTGTTCCAATAATTACGTGAAGTCCATGGAATCCTGTAGCTATAAAAAATGTTGAGCCATAAATTCTATCAGCAATTGTAAAAGGTGCTTCTAAGTATTCATATGCTTGTAGAATGGTAAAATAAATTCCTAATATAATTGTTAAAAATAATCTTTGAGTTGTTTGAGAAAAGTTATTTTCTATTAAAGAATGGTGAGCTCATGTTACTGTTACTCCAGAGGAAATTAAAATAATTGTATTTAATAATGGAATTTGAAATGGGTTAAAAGGATTGATTCTTAAAGGAGGTCATATATTTCCAATTTCAATATTAGGTGAAAGTCTTCTATGAAAAAAAGCTCAGAAAAATGAGATAAAAAAAAATACTTCGGAAATAATGAATAAGATTATTCCTCATTTTAATCCTTTTAATACTAAAATAGTATGTTTTCCTTGTAAAGTTCCTTCTCGACAAATATCCCGTCATCATTGATATATTGTTAAAATAATAATTAGATATCCAATTATAAGTAAATTAATTTTAAAGTTATGAAATCAGTTTATTATTCCTGATGTTAATGTTAATACACCAATAGCACCAGTTAATGGTCATGGTCTGTAATCTACTAGATGAAAGGGATGATTATGATTCATTAATTAACTTCTCTAGAATAAAGAGTTCTTAAGATAGCAATTACATAAGATTGAATAACCGCAACTGCTGATTCTAGAATTAATAGTAAAATTTGAATTAAAATTAAGAAAAAAATTAAATAAATTGAAAGATTATTTCCAGTATTTCTTAATAAAGTTATTAATAAATGTCCCGCGATTATATTTGCTGTTAATCGTACTGCTAATGTTCCTGGTCGAATAATATTACTAATAGTTTCAATTAAAACTATAAAAGGTATAAGAATTTTAGGAGTTCCTTGAGGAATTAAATGAGCAAATATATGTTGGTAATTATTAATTCATCCAAATAATATAAATGATAATCATAATGGAAGAGATATAGATAAAGATAAAGTTAAGTGTCTTGTTCTTGTGAAAATATATGGGAATAATCCTAAAAAATTATTAAATAAAATAAAAGAAAATAAAGAAATAAAAATAAAAGTTGATCCATTAGAATTAATATTTCCTAATAAGGTTTTAAATTCATTATGTAATTTATTTATAATAAAATTTCATAAAATATAATGACGATTAGGAATTAATCAAAATATAGTTGGGATAAATATTAATCCAATAAATGTTCTTATTCAATTTAAGGATAAATTTATAATATTAGTAGAAGGATCAAAAATTGAAAATAAATTATTTATCATTTTCAAATTAAGTTTTTTTTTAAGTTTTTATAATTATTTTTAATTTTTTTAGGTTTTAAGGAAAATCTAAAAAAATTAAAAATATTAAAAATAATAAAAATAATAATAAAAAAAATAAAGGATAATAATCAATTAATTGGTATTATTTGAGGTATAAAAGAATATTATAATTTAATAATTTAAATTTGACATATTTATGTTATACTTTAACTAATTCTTTTAAATAAAGAGTTCATTAGAAGTAATTGTTAAATTTACTATAAAATGGTTTAAGAGACCAGTACTTACTTTCAGTCATCTAATGAAGAATAATTATTAATTCAATTAATAAAATTTTTAATGTGAATTCTTTCAATTACAATAGGTATAAATCTGTGATTTGCTCCGCAAATTTCGGAACATTGACCAAAAAAAATTCCAGGACGATTAATAAAGAAATTAGTTTGATTTAATCGTCCTGGGTTAGCATCAACTTTAACTCCTAAAGATGGGATAGTTCATGAATGAATCACATCTGTAGCTGTAACTAAAATTCGAATTTGATTGTTTATTGGTAAAATAATTCGATTATCAACATCTAATAGTCGAAAATTATAATTTATCAATTCATTAGATGGAGTTATATAAGAATCAAATTGAATATTATTAAAATCAGAATATTCATATCTTCAATATCATTGATGTCCGATAGATTTTAGAGTGATTAAAGGATTATTGATTTCATCTAATAAATATAATAATCGTAAGGATGGTAAAGCAATAAAAATTAAAATAATAGCTGGTAAAATAGTTCAAATAAGTTCAATTATTTGTCCTTCTAATAAAAATCGGTTAATTAATTTATTAAAAAATAAATTAATTATTAAATATGAAACTAAAATAGTAATTATAATTAAAATAATAAGAGTATGATCGTGAAAAAAAATAATTTGTTCTATTAAAGGAGATCTTGCATTTTGTAAATTTAAATTAGATCAGGTTATAATTTCTAAAAAAAGGATTTATAATTCCTTTATTGATGGGGTTTAAATCCATTACATAAAATCTGTCATATTAGAAATTTCTTAAAATTGGTAATTCATTATAGGAATGTTCAGCGGGAGGAAAATTTTGATATCATTCGATAGAAGAGGATATATTTAAAGAAAATAAAATTATTCGTTGATTAATTATTGATTCTCACATAATTATTAAGATAAATAATGTTGCTAAAAAAGATATATAAGATCCTAATGTTGAAATAATATTTCATGATATAAATATATCTGGATAATCAGAATATCGTCGGGGTATCCCCGCTAACCCTAAAAAATGTTGGGGAAAAAAGGTAAAATTGACACCTAGAAATATAATAATAAATTGAATTTTTAATAAGTATGGATTTATAGATAATCCAGTAAATAATGGATATCAATGAATGAATCCTCCTAAAATAGCAAATACAGCTCCTATAGAAAGAACATAATGAAAGTGAGCTACTACATAGTATGTATCATGTAAAGTTACATCAATTGAGGAATTAGCTAAAATTACACCTGTTAATCCTCCTACGGTAAATAAAAATACAAATCCTAATCTTCATAATATTGATGGTCTGTAATTAATTTGAGTTCCATGAAGAGTAGCTAATCATCTAAAAATTTTAATTCCTGTGGGAACTGCAATAATTATCGTTGCTGAAGTAAAATAAGCTCGAGTATCAATATCTATTCCTACTGTAAATATATGATGAGCTCAAACAATGAATCCTAATAATCCAATTGCTATTATAGCGTAAATTATTCCTAAACATCCAAAAGTTTCTTTTTTTCCTCTTTCTTGAGAAATGATATGGGAAATTATTCCAAATCCAGGTAAAATTAAAATATAAACTTCTGGGTGACCAAAAAATCAGAATAAGTGTTGGTATAAAATTGGATCTCCTCCTCCAGCAGGGTCAAAAAATGAGGTATTTAAATTACGATCAGTTAAAAGTATGGTGATAGCTCCAGCAAGAACTGGAAGTGAAAGTAATAATAATAAAGCTGTAATACCTACAGCTCATACAAATAAAGGTATTTGATCAAAAGATATTTTATTAGGCCGTATATTAATAATTGTAGTAATAAAATTGACAGCTCCTAAAATTGAGGAAATTCCAGCTAAATGTAAAGAAAAAATAGCTAAATCAACAGATCTTCCTCTATGGGCAATATTAGATGAAAGTGGGGGGTAAACTGTTCATCCTGTTCCAGCTCCATTTTCTACAATTCTTCTTGAAATTAATAATATTAATGATGGGGGTAATAATCAAAATCTTATATTATTTATTCGAGGGAAAGCTATATCTGGTGCTCCTAGTATTAATGGAACTAATCAATTTCCAAATCCTCCAATTATAATTGGTATTACTATAAAGAAAATTATAATAAAAGCGTGTGCTGTAACAATAGTATTATAAATTTGATCATCCCCAATTAAAGATCCAGGATTACCTAATTCAGCTCGAATTAATAATCTTAATGATGTTCCAATTATTCCTGATCAAATTCCAAAAATAAAATATAATGTTCCAATATCTTTATGATTTGTTGAATAAAGTCATTTTCGCTTAAATAAAATGGCTGAGTTAAATTAAGCGATAAATTGTAAATTTATTAACGAGATAAATCTCTTTTATTAATTTATTATAAAGTTCTTATAGTCAATAAATGATATAAAATTGCAAATTTTAAGTAATAATATGAATTATTAAGGCTTAAAGAATTTTTCTTTATAAATAATTTTGAAAATTATTGGTTTTAATTAACTTAAAACCTTAAAGAAAAAATAAATTTCTAAAAATTATTCCTGTAATAGAAATTAAATTAAATAAGTAAATTAAATTATTATTTTTATTTTTCATGAAAATTTTAAATCATTTTAATTTTAAATAATTAAATATTAATGAAGAAAAAGAAATTCGAATGTAAAAAAATAATATGATTAATCTTATTATAATAAAAATAAATGAGATAATTATGAAATTATTGTTCATTAAAAAATTAATAATAACTCATTTAGGAAAAAATCCAATAAATGGGGGTAAACCTCCTAAAGATAAAAAATTAATTAAAAATGAAAATTTTAATATTGAATTAATATTTAAAATATATAATTGATTAATAAAATATATATTAAAATTATTAAATAAAAAACATATAATTCTAATTAAAAATGAATATAAAGAGAAATAAAATAATCATAAATTTTCACTAATTAGTATTGATGAAATTATTCATCTTAAATTATTAATTGAAGAAAAAGCTATAATTTTTCGTAAAGAGGTTTGATTTAAACCCCCAATTGCTCCAATAATTCTATTTATGATTAGAATAAAAATTAAAAAATTTTTATTAAAAAAATATGATAATAAAATTATAGGGGAAATTTTTTGTCATGTTATTAAAATAAAATTATTAATTCATGATATTCCTTCAACAATATTTGGAAATCAAAAATGAAATGGTACTGATCCTATTTTTATAAGAAGGGGTAAATTTATTATTATTGGTAAAATATTACTATTATTAAAATTAAAAAAAGTTAATTTTATTAAAATTATAAATAAAAAATTAATTGAAGCAATAGATTGAACTAGAAAATATTTTAATGAAGCTTCATTAGAGAGGAGGTTTTTTGAATTTGAGATTAGGGGGATAAATCTTAATAAATTGATTTTTAATCCAATTCAACAACCAAACCAAGAATTAGCTGAAATAGAAATTAATGTTTTAATAATTAAAATAAATAAGAAAAGTATTTTATTAGATTTTAATGAGAAAAAAATTTAAAATAATATAAAAAATTTTATTTGAATTATAAATTCATATTAATAAAAATTATATTTTAGTGTAAGATGCCCAATAATTTTTGATATTATTAGTTATAGTTTGATTCTATAAAATATATTAAAATTAATAAAGGTAAAAAAAAAATTACTTAATTTATTCTATCAAAATAATCCTTTAATCAGGCACTTTATTAAAAAAAAGAGAATTCTTTATATTTGAGGTATGAGCCCAAAAGCTTAAATTTAGCTTATTTTTAA